ATTTCAATTTATTAAATAAAAATAAATCATTTCTATTAATCATTTAGAATATAATAGCTAGACCTAATCAATAGAATAGCTATAACTACTCAGTCAATTAAATTAGAATTCGAAGATAATTCTAATTATTTAGTCTAAAGCCTAATTATTTCGAATTAGAATAGAGCAAATGTAGAATTTCGAAAATGGATAATAAGAATCGAATATAATATTCGATTTAGAATAACTAAATATATATAGAATAAATATATATAGAATATAGAATAATAATAGAATATTATGTATATTCTATAATATAGAATAATCGAATAGAATATATTAAGAATCTTAGGTTAGAAACAAAAAAAGAATTTTAAATGTCTTGAATTCAAAGATGAAAAAAAAATCTTATTTTATTATCTAATTAAGAGTAAGATATTATTGTTGATCAATTCAATATAGAATTGATAAAAAAATCCAAATTCGCTAATATATATCATCGCTAGATTCTCGTAATTGTTAGATTAATCGTTATGTTCTATATCTATAGTATTCAACATTTATTTGAAATTCGATTCTCTATTTTATTCTTTATGAATTTATGAATAGCTAAGAATAAAAGGTTAATAGATAAGATCCTAGGATCCCTACGCATGTACAATTTCTCTTATTTAAGCCCGCTTAGCTCAGAGGTTAGAGCATCGCATTTGTAATGCGATGGTCATCGGTTCGATTCCGATAGCCGGCTTTTCTCTATTTGTTTGATTTTTTACATGATTGATAATGTCTTTTTGAAAGAAAAGAACATTGAAAAGGCTTCTTCCAAGGATCATCGATCCAGTATGTTGTAGGAGCTTCCGAATAAAAGTTGGAGGAAGTTCGATTTCGGCAGAATAAATCAAGAAAAGGAACCCTCTTTTGATTTATATTTCTATATGCGTATACAATACAAAAAGGGGCCTGGAATTTGATACAAATCATCTTAGTATTCTTTGTAGTACAATACTTCAGCGGATTTCGCTTCATTTATCATGTAGCTCAGTTTTAATTTAGGTTTATGAAATTCAATAAAATAAGGAGTCTTTATGTCACGTTACCGAGGGCCTCGTTTCAAAAAAATACGCCGTCTGGGGGCTTTGCCGGGACTAACGAGTAAAAGGCCTAGAGCCGGAAGCGATTTTAGAAACCAATCGCGCTCCGTAAAAAAATCTCAATATCGAATTCGTTTAGAAGAAAAACAAAAATTGCGTTTTCATTATGGTCTTACAGAACGACAATTACTAAAATATGTTCGGATCGCCAGAAAAGCCAAAGGGTCAACCGGTCTGGTTTTACTACAATTACTTGAAATGCGTTTGGATAACATTCTTTTTCGATTGGGTATGGCTTCAACTATTCCTCAAGCCCGCCAATTGGTTAACCATCGACATATTTTAGTTAATGGTCGTATAGTCGATATACCAAGTTATCGTTGCAAACCCCGAGATATTATTACAGTAAGGGATGACCCAAAATCTAGATCTCTGGTTAAAAATTATCTTGATTCATCCCACCATGAGGAATTGCCAAAGCATTTGACTCTTCGCGCATTCCAATATAAAGGATTAGTCAATCAAATAATAGATAGTCAATGGGTCGGTTTGAAAATAAATGAATTGCTTGTCGTAGAATATTATTCTCGTCAAACTTAAACCTAACTAAAATAACGGGCTCGTACAAATTTCCCCTTTCACCTAACTTAAGGAAAGGGATACAAGGTAAGGAGTTTGATCCGTGGAGTTTTTTTTATCCCATTCATGTATCATAGATCCGAGGGTAAATTTTTATCCCCTGCCTACCCCTTCCCTTTCTTTCCTTTATTTTCCGTAGGAATTGAGAATCTAGCTCAAAAAAAGGTCTGACTGCTTCGGTATTCATTCTTTTTTGCTTGGATACATTCCGGTCAGTAACATTGCTGAATTAGGTCAAGGTACGGAAAGAGAGGGATTCGAACCCCCGGTAAACAAAAGTCTACATAGCAGTTCCAATGCTACGCCTTGAACCACTCGGCCATCTCTCCTACACAATGATTATGACCGAGAACCCGCGTGAATAGCGAGTTGTTCAAATTCGATTGGTAGATGGGTACGGACAATCGAATCCGTTCGAACTAGAAAAATAGAAACACTTTCAGCAAAGAAAAAATTCTTCCTTTGAGTCTGGGGAAAAGGATAACTTTTTTGTTTGTGAAAAACTGTTCAAAACAATAAGGCTATATATCTTGTTTGCAAAGATGGCGCTCTTTTTTTTTCTGATATTTCTACCTGATTTAATCAATGAGTTGGAACGAATCAACGGATCGGTCTATTTTTTTTAACGCGTCTGCTTTTATGTTATTTTGTACTGTACAATTCCTTTGTTTGTGGGATCATTTTCTCACAAGAGGTAATGAAACAAATTATAGAATGGATTTTTACCTATGCCTAGATCGCGGATAAACGGAAATTTTATTGATAAGACCTTTTCGATTGTAGCCAATATATTATTACGAATAATTCCGACAACTGTAGGAGAAAAAGAGGCATTTACCTATTACAGAGATGGTGCGATTTGATTAGTTTTTTATTTACCGCTTTCGGTCTTAGAAGAAAGAAAGACAATTCGGGATAGAAAAGAACAAAAAAAAAAGATTATTGAAAAAATCTCCGCTTGTTGAAGGTGAAGTTTATAGATAAAACCATTCCTTCTGTCGTGTATCCCCGATTAATGCAGCCTCAGATGCTTCAATTGTCGATTCTAGTATTGAGCGAAAGGTTACACCTATGGGTTCTGTATTGCAAGTCAACCCTACCACACCAGTACCAATAGGCGGCATAGGGGAAGAGGCGCTACGTCTAGGAATCAGCAACACGAAAACTTTGTTATAAACTGCCCCCTTTCCTTAGCGGGATCGGGACTAAGAAGAATGGTTGGGATAACAAACATCCATCTCGTTCGTACTGTGGATACCCGTATAACCATCGAAGACTGTTGAAGTGATTAATTCCTGTAAATTAAGGGGCGTTGAGAACAAAGAAATTGTTGGAGTTTACGGTTTTATCTAGTATCAACACGCGTGATATTAAGAAAAAAGCTTTTGCAGGAAGGTTGGCTAGAGATTTCTTGTAAAAACATTAGCCCCACTTAGTTCATAATGAGAATATTTCAATCTTTTTTGATTCCATGGATTATTCTCATAATGCACATAAAGGAGGAGCCGTATGAGATTTTCATCTCATGTACGGTTTTGAAACGGAGAATTCTTTGAATCGAATGACGACCGTAACGGATGTCAGCTCAATCTGAAGGCAATTATGCGGAAGCTTTACAGAATTATTATGAAGCTATGCGACTAGAAATTGATCCCTACGATCGAAGCTATATACTCTATAACATAGGCCTTATCCACACAAGTAACGGAGAACATACAAAAGCTTTAGAATATTATTTTCGGGCACTAGAACGAAATCCATTCTTACCACAAGCTTTTAATAATATGGCTGTGATCTGTCATTACGTGCGACTATCTCTACTATAGAAAGAAAAAAGTAAAAGAAAAAAGGAGGGGGGGGGTAAAGAACAAATACACTAATAAATACTAGAAAAAAAAAAATAGGCTTTCTACATATGCATCGTGCAAAAACGATTTTTATCAGCTGTAGCAAAGAAAGAAACTTCATAGAAGTCGAAATATGAAGAAATCGATATGCCTATATAGTTTATTCTATGGATAAAGGATCTAATTGATAGAGGAAGCACCGTAAAGATCAATTCGCGAGGTTTTGGGCCGATGCCGATCCAATAAGAACTGCTTATTTATGTCATGATATGAGATAAAAGTAAGGAATCCACTTATGTAATAAAGTCGATCCCCTAAGGTATTGAGCAGCGGTGTAGCATCAGATCCCAAAGACAGTAAGCCTTTTCTTTCTTAGGAAGAAAGGTCTTTTTCAAAGATTCTATATCAATTTTTATATGAAACCGAGATAGATACCTTTCAGAAAATTCTAACTATAGTGGAAATGCTTCTATGTTATTCTTCTGACGGTGGGAGAAAAGATAAAATGAAAGCAAAGCCGATTATTAATTTAATCAAAAGTCAAGTTTGAAACTCATGCTCATGGAATTAACCTCTTTTGGTTAACCCCCCAAAAAAAAAGAATAAAGATCGATCTATGAGAAATCTCATTCAATTCGATATACTAGATTCAAAAACCCGGGACACCAAAAGAATTGATTGCCGAGCCGTATGAGGCGGGAAACTCTCAAGTACGGTTCTAAGGAAAGGAATTGAACCACCTATTCCGACCGGGGGGAACAGGCCGTTCGACAGGGAGATTCTGAAATTGCGGAGGCTTGGTTCAATCAAGCTGCCGAGTATTGGAAACAAGCTATTGCGCTTACTCCTGGTAATTATATTCAAGCGCAGAATTGGTTGAAGATCACGGGACGTTTCGAATAAGAAACTCTCTGTTTATTTATTTCGAATTTTTCGAATTTTATTTCTTTAGAATTTCGATATCTATTTTCGTTTGGTATAATTAAAAATTAATTGTCTGTTAGCCCTATCAGTGGATAGATAAAAAGGATCATTTATCTGGTAAGAAACAATCAAGGAATTTCATTATATCCTTTCTAAGATCGTTCTATTCCGTCTGGGATTTCGTAAGGATAAACGATACAGGGATACGGTAGAAAATGTATTTTTCTCCTATTCTATTCAAATTAATAAAAGAGACCCCTCGCAGGAATGTCTCTTATCCTAGTAATGACTAATGACTGCTTGGAATAAAGTAATATGTTCGATATACGCCATTTAAAGTAGCACGGGACTTCTAATTGAGATATGAATACACTAAGGTTGTACAAAAAAAAGGGTTTTTGACAAATTTTAAGCGCGTAAAGGGTTTTATAAGATTAAAAAAGATTCAAAAGGTCCGTTGAGCGCCTCCTGGATATGTCATAATAGATCCGAACACTTGCCCTGGATCGACTTCCAGACA